TTTACATTTATTCGTAATAATAAATATTCTGATTCCTTCATTACCAAAAAAAATTTTTTGCCATATCCATTATTAGCTATTGTGGGGTCTTTAGAAAGTCCTTGTTTACTGGAAGGTCAGAACGAGGAAATAAGTTGATCCAAATTTATCACTGCGGTTATTCAATTCAATATACAAGAATTTTTTTTCGGATAAATCATGAATTTTGCAGAGTATTAAAGATTTTAATTTTATCTAAAACTTACAGCAGCTTGCCAAACAAAGGCTAAGAGAAGAAATAGTACGGGTATGACAGGCATAACATCTACGATTGGATTGAAAAAGGCATAAGCCTCGGGCAATTTGGCGAAGAAAAAACTACTCGAATAAAGGGTAGAATTAAAACAGATACAGATTAAACTAAAAAGATTAAGCATAACAAACATTTCATTCTTGTAGATTAGAAAATTTTATTTTGGTTGAGTTCCTTTTATGAGGGAAAAATGAAAAGACCGGTCAAACAATTCTTCTTTTTCTTCGAACTCAACCAAATCAAAAAATCTTTCCTTTCATTCTCAAATGAGAATACAAGGAATTATAGTTTCATACAATATCTTAATTGAATTTTATGTAATGATCAATCATTTTTTTTTTGATTCTATATTTACATGTGTTAAATCCTAGCAACAACATATTTCATACGTATTTAGGTTGGGATTGACGAATGATTAATACTAAATATAATATTATATTAGTATTAGTTTTATTAGTGTCAAATAGAAATCTAAATGGGGCGTGGCCAAGCGGTAAGGCAGCGGGTTTTGGTCCCGTCACTCGGAGGTTCGAATCCTTCCGTCCCAGAGCGTCTCCATCAGAAATGAAAGATTCTTCTCTTTAACAATTTTATGTTTAATCTTGGATACAATGCGATCCACCCACCCCTTTGTTTTGAATTCTAGGAATAATTCTTAGAATTCTATCTTTTCTTTCCTTTGGTTTCTCGCAAATGTAATCGAGGTAGAAATAAAGATATTTCTTTGAATTAAAAATTAAAAGAAGAATTTGGGCATTCCCGTTTGTTTAGAGTATGCTTGTACTATTCATATTGAAGTTAGTTACTTAGGCTTAGTAAAACTTTAATGTTCCATTTACTTAATTTTATGAAATTGATGGAAAGATTTTTGAATTTGAAGTAAAACAAAATCTGTCTGTATAAAATGAACAAGTCTTATGTATAATATTGTATAATATACATTATGTATTGTATTGTTCTATTTCAGTAATAGCGGTTCTTTGGTTAAGTCAAAGGGTCTTCGATTCTTTAAATATCCATGGTTCCTCCCAGTAATAATTGTTCATTGTATACGATGGGTACGAAAAGATGCTTTTATTCTTTATTCTGATTTTCTCTTTCAGATGAAAGAATAAAGATTCTAATCTTATCTTACACGAGACTTTTTCTATTCCATACTTATATGTATTATGTATGAAAACAAAAAAACTATTTTGACTTCATTTTTATGAACTCTTGGTACTCGAATAAAGACGTGTGAAAAATCTATATTATAAAGAAACTTCCGATCTTTTCGAGTCATCGGAATAGCGTAATATTTGCTTAGGAAGATGAAAATAAGATTTAAGTAAACCCATTTATTCCTCTTTTTTTTTTTTAGAAATTTAGAAATATGTATTGATATGAATCATATCATGGAATTGGGGGTGAAATAACTTTCTAAGCCTTTTTCGGATAACTATTTTTCTATCTATTATCCACAGATACATAGAAAGTATTATATACTGTTGAGCCAATGACTATTCATGATTCCATATTGAATCAATTCCATACTGGTTCGAATTTTTATTAGAGGAATGTTATGGTAAAACTTCGTTTGAAACGATGTGGTAGAAAGCAACGTGCGACTTGAAGGACATGATTCGCTGTGGATTCTTACATCCGCCATTTTCTATAGGAATGAAGATGCTCTTGAATCGACATAGTTTGTTCTGTTCCTGTTAGGAACCTAGCCGAATTTATATTGGTTTGATAAATAGGAATAGTACATTATGGAGCTCGAGCAAAAACAAAAAGTCTTGATTCATTTATCGGGGGGAAAAATCTAGGGTTAGTAACAATTAATAAGTTAGACCAACTTTGTAAGTATATTCCTAATATAGAAATCGAAGGTTTAAATTTCTAACAAATTAGAAATACAATAAAACAAAGTCAAATTTGTTGGAATTGGTAAAACCTTTTCAATTCAAATGAGGAGTGTATTATATTGGAATGAATCGTTCGTATTATTTTTCCATAGAAAGAAATAACAAAAAACAAAAGGTATGTTGCTGCCATTTTGAAAAAAAAAACGAGTAAGTATCACCGAAGTAATGTCTAAACCCAATGATTTTACAAAGCAAAGAGAAAGGATTCTGGAACAAGTAAATACAATTTTCAATTGTTTCAATATTTTTATTATAATGAGGAATAAAAATAGATTTTAGACGAGACAAACAAAATAGGTTAGAGACGACTCAAGAAATGGTTAAGGATTTCCTTTCGAACTTTTTAAGAATACCCAACTTGAGTTATGAGTATGAATGATATTTCTTTTTTTTCTGTAATATGTAATATAAGTAAGAACAAAAAACGACTCAAATGATAGTCTAATTCATGATTTTATGGATATATTTGTCATTATATATAGAAATATTAGAATCATTTTTTCTCGAGCCGTATGAGGAGAAAACCTCCTATACGTTTCTAGGGGGGGGTGTATGGTATTGTTTATCTACATCTATCCCAATGAGCGGTCTATCGAATCGTTGCAATTGACGTTCGATCCCGAAGAGAAGGAAGAGATCTTCGAAAAGTCGGGTTTTATGATCCGATACAGAATCAAACTTATTTAAACGTTCCCGCTATTCTTTATTTCCTTGAAAAGGGTGCTCAACCTACGGGAACGGTTCATGATATTTTAAGAAAGGCAGAATTCTTTAAAGAAAGAACTTTATAAAATAAAGAAAAAAATTAATAAATAAAAAAGGGGGTATAGGTAACTAGTATCTATTTGTAAATAATTATTTAATTTACCCATAATTTGCTCTTTTCTTGTTCTATTCATATTTATTTATTTGACTTTTTTTTTCATCTAAATTTCTTATTTATGTTGTGCCAATCCAACACAAATCCTTATTTTATTTATTTAATTAATTGAATTTGTTTTCTCAACATTCGTATTGACAATGCTGTATGGAACAAATATAATTCGATCGTAGATAAATAGATCTCTTTATTCCGATCCCCCATCGGTTTTTCCTTTACTTTAGTTACTTTAGTCAAATGATTGGTTTGCAAGATTTACTGTTATACAATATACAAGATGTATTTTCTTCATGAAAATCTCCAATTTTTTTTTTGATCATATCTGCATATTATATTTATCTGGGTTGCTAACTCAACGGTAGAGTACTCGGCTTTTAAGTGCGACTATGATCTTTTACACATTTGGATGAAGCAACGAATTCGTCCAGACTATTGGTAGAGTCTATAAGACCGCGACTGATCCTGAAAGGTAATGGATGGAAAAAACAGCATGTCGTAATAATAAAATGGAATTTCTTATTATATTCTTATTCTTTTTTAGTATAATTTTTAGTTTCTCCTTACCGGATCATTACAAAATTGTATTTTGATTTTTGGAGAAGGACAAAGGAAATTCGCATTTACTGTTGGGTCTAGTGAATAAATGGATAGAGCCTTACGGCTCCAATTCTGGTAAAAAAAAAGCAACGAGCTTCGATTCTTAATTTGAATAATTACCCGATCTAATTAGACGTTAAAAATAAATTAGTGCCTGATACGGGGAAGGGTTCTCCTATGAGTGGACCTTTTATTCTTTTTTTTCTTTTTTAATAAATTCTAACTATTCTCTATTATGGATTGGAAACGAATGTGTAGAAGAAACAGTATACTGATAAAAAATTTGTTCCAAAGTCAAAAGAGCGATCCGGTTGCTAAAATAAAAGATTTTTTACCCTCCGTTAATTCTAAAGAAGATAACCCCCTGAATAGAAGGGGGGAGGAAAAAAATCTGTTGATTTGACTCTCTGTTTCCGGGGTATATATTTTTTTTTTTCATACGGAATACATACTCTGTTCCGACCATATTGCACTATGTATAATTTTATAACCCAAGAAATGCCTACGGTTTCTGGTTCAAGTAGAAATGTAAGTCAATGGAAGAATTACAACAATATTTAGAAAAAGATAGATCTCGGCAACAAAACTTTCTATATCCGCTTCTCTTTCAGGAGTATATTTATGCACTTGCTCATGATCATGGTTTAAATAGTTCGATTTTTTACAAACCTGTGGAAATTATTGGTTATGACAATAAATATAGTTTAGCACTTGTAAAACGTTTAATTACTCGAATATATCAACAGAATTATTTGATTTCTTCAGTTAATGATTCTAACCAAAATCGATTCCTTGGGCACAACGCGTTTTTTTATTCTCATTTTTATTCTCAAATTGTATCAGAAAGTTTTGCAATTATTGGAGAAATTCCATTCTCGCTCCGATTAGTATCTTTTTTTGAAGAAAAAGAAATACCAAAATATCATAATTTACGATCTATTCATTCAATTTTTCCCTTTTTAGAGGACAAATTATCACATTTAAATTATGTTTCAGATATACTAATACCTCATCCCATCCATATGGAAATCTTGGTTCAAATTCTTCAATGCCGGATTCAAGATGTTCCTTTTTTGCATTTATTGCGATTCTTTCTTCATGAATATCATAATTGGGATAGTCTTCTCATTACTCAGAACAAATCTATTTATGTTTTTTCAAAAGAAAATAAAAGACTATTTCGGTTACTATACAATTTTTATGTTTTTGAATGTGAATTTTTATTAGTTTTTTTTCGTAAACAATCTTATTATTTACGATTAACATCTTCTGGAACTTTTCTTGAACGAACCCATTTATATAGAAAAATAGAACATCTTCGAAT